ACCAATGAATTCTATTAATGCTAGAGGAAAACGATAGCTCCAAGAATTTCTTTGTTCTCAACGCCTCCTATTTAGAGGAATTAGCCACTTCAACGATCTTTGATGGTTATAGGGGTATCCAAAGTACAAACCTGATGGTTGTTTGTTATCCCAACCATTCTTCCCAGCCCTGATACCGATCAGGAAAGGGCTAATTTCTAACAAAGTTTTTCTCTTGTTGATTCCTATTTCTAGGTGTAGTGCTTTTCTCCCCTATGCTGCCTATTGGTATGGTACTAGTAGAGTAGGATTGGCCTGTAATACAGAACCTATCCTGTAGGTGTAACCTTTCGCTCAATACTCAAATCTACAATTGAAGCATCTGAGGCCGCATCAATCGAGGATACACGACAGAAGGAATTGTTAGTTCACCTCACCTTCCCCAAGCGTGGGTTTCCTTTACTAATTTTGTTCTCTCTATGCGAACCCCCTCTCTTTCTCGTAAGACTGAGGTGTAGGTAGGGCTAAAAAAAAAAAAAAAAAAAAAAAGAGTCAAATCGCACCATCTCTATAATAAGTAAATGCCCTTTTTTCCCCTGAGGTTGTCGGAATTATTCGCAATAAAATATTGGCTACAATTGAAGAGGTCTTATCAATGAAATTTCCATTTATACGGGATCTAGGCATAATTCCCAACCCATTCTATATAGAATTGTTTTCATTTCTTCACAAAATAACATAAAAACAAACACATTCGATTCTTATAAATCGATCGATCCATATGCTCTAAATGGATAAGAGAGGTATGGATTTTCCGCTCAGCTCAAATTGTCTCCTTTTCCTTCTGTTTGGACAAGAAGAGATATGAAATATTTGACTAAGATTGGATTTCATTCCACTTTTCTATTTCTCAACAATAACTTCTCTCATCAGCTATTTCGCGTTTTCAAAGTCATTAATTGTCTCATACCCTTTTTTAGATTTCGATTGTATGGCGTAGCGTACCTTATGCAAACAGAATTCTAGGGTTCCTCTATTTTATTATGGAATAAGAAGAATTCTTCCATTCTCTTTTTCTTTGGTTTGGGGAAAACCCAAACTAAAACTTTTCGAGGGAGCGGAATTCCTAGTAAAAAAAATCCTGGATCCTTCCACTTAGATGAAAAGGAATTTTTCCAATAGAACCATGGAACCCCCGAGCCGTTGTGGTTGTACCTGTACTGCAGGAATAGGAAAACTCGCTATTCACTTAGTTTATTTTCCATAATAAGATTATGTAGGAGAGATGGCCGAGCGGTTCAAGGCGTAGCATTGGAACTGCTATGTAGACTTTTGTTTACCGAGGGTTCGAATCCCTCTCTTTCCGTTTCTCTTAATTGATCAACGTTAACGATCACAATGTATCAAATCAAATAACAATTTATTCCAGCAATAATACCTTTATTTAATAGAAATTTTTTATAGTAAATTACTGTGGTATGTAAAATACACATAGAGGAAAGAACAAAAAAGAAAAAAGGATCCTAGGGTTAATCCATTTATGCTAGTTGAATGGGAAAATACGAATTAAGGGCCTTAGGTCGATTTAGTTCGGGGAAAGGGGAAGGGGAAGAAAATTCTATGAACTTTTCCTTTTTTCGTTAAGTTCAAGTCTGACGAGAGTAATATTCTACAACTAACAACTCATTTATTTTGAGACCGACCCACTTCCTATCTAGGATTTTTTTAACTAGTCCTTTATATTGCAATGTGTCAATCGTCAAATGCTTTGGCAATTTCCCCGGGTCGGATGAAGCAATAGAATTTTGAATCAGACGTTTTGATCTTTGGTTATCCTTCGTAGTAATAATATCTCGGGGTTTGCAACGAAAACTTGGTATATCGACTATACGACCATTAACTAAAATATGTCTATGGTTAACTAATTGCCGGGCCCCAGGAATGGTTGAAGCCATACCCAATCGAAAAAGGATATTATCCAAACGCATTTCAAGTAATTGTAGTAAAACCTGACCTGTTGACCTTTTTGCTTTTCCAGCGATATGTACATATCTAAGTAATTGTCGTTCTGTCAGACCATAATGAAAACGCAATTTCTGTTTTTCTTGAAGACGAATACGATATTGCTCTTTTTTCCCAGAATGGAATTTCTTTTTCAGATTACTTCCGGATTTAGGTGTTTTTCTAGTGAGTCCTGGTAAAGCTCCCAGACGGCGTATTTTTTTTAAACGAGGTCCTCGATAACGGGACATGAAGACTCCTTAGTTTATTTTATTGAAATTTCATTTTACACAATTAATTTCATTGTATTTACATTACAGAATACATCAAAATTAAAACTGAATTAAACTAAAGGATAAACAGAGTAAAATCTACTAAAGTACCACAAAAAATGGAATTTCATCAACATCTGGATTTTTTGTATATATATTATTTATTTTATTGTTTTGTATCTAGCAAAATTGTAAGGTAGAACCACATAATAGATCCTGGATTCTCCATTTAATTCGGAGAAAAAGAGAAAAAGAGAGATTCTTGTTCATGGAACATCGATATAGAAAAAAGCCGACTATCGGATTTGAACCGATGACCCTCGCATTACAAATGCGATGCTCTAACCTCTGAGCTAAGTGGGCTTACATAACAGAAATAGTGTAACAAATAGAAATATGTATAGTATAGGAAATCCGTAAAATGTCAGATCTTAATTATTAATCTTAGCTATTAACTAGTTCGAAATTGGAAGTTCTACTTAGAAAAAAATACTAGAACTTCATAAAGATAAAGTTAACTTGATATGCTTAACTGGAGGATATCCTTAAATAGGATTATAGAAATTTTTGAACTTTCTTTTTATTTCTCTAATTCGCAAATTGATTTTTCTAATGGAATAGAATCTATTCCAATTTCTATATTGAATTTGATTTCAGATATTTTCAATTTGATATGGCTCGGATGAGTAATCTAATACATAGAAAAGAATAATATATATGATGAAAGATATAATAAAGAGAAAATGCGAATTTCTTGGCATTTTCATTCGATCATTATAGACATTTTTTGAGATATTTTGTTTTTTTTGTTATTTCTTAATAATTTAATGATTAATATTTCACTAAGGAGAACATAGAATCATAGCAAATGAAATTGCTAATTCTGATTAGAAAAAAAAAAGAATGAATATCAAGCGTTATAGTATGATTTTGAATACTCTAAAAAAGAAAGGCGGGGGGGGGGTGGGGGAGAGAAAAACTTTGGGATATATTGATTCGGATTGAATTGCAAATACATCAACGATAGAATCAATTCAATTCTGAATTGCAATAAGCAGGGTCTGTCAACTAGAGACGAACTGCTAGACTACGTCGAGTAATTAATTCAACGATTCCAAAAAAAACTAAGAGATGGATGAAATTACACAAGGAATCCAGGTCTCAATCAAAGAAAAGGAAAATGGGGATATGGCGAAATCGGTAGACGCTACGGACTTGATTGTATTGAGCCTTGGTATGGAAACCTGCTAAGTGGTAACTTCCAAATTCAGAGAAACCCTGGAATTAAAAAAGGGCAATCCTGAGCCAAATCCGTGTTTTGAGAAAACAAGTGGTTCTCGAACTAGAATCCAAAGGAAAAGGATAGGTGCAGAGACTCAATGGAAGCTGTTCTAACGAATCGAGTTGATTACGTTGTGTTGGTAGTGGAACTCTCTCTAAATTTAGAGAAAGTAAGGGCTTTATACATCTAATACACACGTATAGATACTGACATAGCAAACGATTAATCACGGAACCCATATCATAATATAGGTTCTTTATTCTTTTTTAGAATGAAATTAGGAATGATTATGAAATAGAAAATTCTGAATTTTTTTAGAATTATTGTGAACCCATTCCAATCGAATATTGAGTAATCAAATCCTTCAATTCATAGTTTTCGAGATCTTTTAAAAAGTGGATTAATCGGACGAGGATAAAGAGAGAGTCCCATTCTACATGTCAATACTGACAACAATGAAATTTCTAGTAAAAGGAAAATCCGTCGACTTTATAAGTTGTGAGGGTTCAAGTCCCTCTATCCCCAAACCCTCTTTTATTCACTAACTATAGTATTTATCCTCTTTTTTTCTTTTTATCAATGGGTTTAAGATTCATTAGCTTTCTCATTCTACTCTTTCACAAAGGAGTGCGAAGAGAACTCAATGGATCTTATGCTGCTATTCATTGAATAGATTTCTTTTTTATTATAGTATCGGCAAGGAATCTCGATTATTAACTCTATTTTTAAGTATTATTAAGTAAGCCATGCACAATGCATAGGATTACCCCCCCCCTCATTTCCAAATTTCGAATTTGGAATACTTTATTGATTTTTTAGTCCCTTTAATTGACATAGATACAAATACTCTACTAGGATGATGCACAAGAAAAGGTCAGGATAGCTCAGTTGGTAGAGCAGAGGACTGAAAATCCTCGTGTCACCAGTTCAAATCTGGTTCCTGGCACAGAAAAAAAAAAGGATCTACCGAATAGGTATTGATACAAATACCTCGAGATGGGTTGGGATACATATTCGTTAATAATATAGATAGAGTATGATTTATTCATCTAAGTAGATAAATCTCTAAATAGAGGCACTTCTTTTTCTTTTTAGAGAAGGGTCAAAATTTCTGGTTCTTTTCTTTATGGTACAGAAGGAGGTGAGATTAGGTTACCTTTTCTTCATTTTTGCATTTCTTAATTTTGTATTCCGCTATTCCGACGAATATTTATTTATTCTTGCTTATCTTATCTTACTTTCCTAGCTGTTCTAAGTAATGCGCGCGGTACAAAGTTCGTGGTAGGGAACTTCTTTGAGTCATCATATTTTTCTGTTCATACGAAGGAAATGAATATGTGATTTTCCAAATTGGAGAATCGAAATGAAGCCCTTTTTTGCTCAGTCTATCTGGACCCTTTTTGTATAATAGGAATTAATTAGAATATAATAGGTATTCCGTTTCATCTAGGAACAGAACGTAAAAA